CCATCAAAGGAGTAGTTCCCCACCCAGGAGCTACTTTACCATATTCCGAATTCAACGGTTTCAATAAAGCCCCTACCGTAGTTTGTCTTGGACGAGATCTAGAACTACTATCAACGGTTTGTGTAGCCATAAATCCGATTGTATTTATTGAGATCTGTTGACTTTGTATACCATTCCCCTGTAAATAAAGGATCTTATCAGAGATCCATTGCGGTCTTGAATTCATCTAAGAATGGAAACAGCAACCCTAGTCGCCATCTTTCTATCTGGTTTACTTGTAAGTTTTACCGGGTATGCCCTATATACCGCTTTTGGGCAACCCTCTCAACAACTAAGAGATCCGTTCGAGGAACACGGGGACTAGTTGAAGTAATGAGCCTCCCAATATTGAATGCATATTGGGAGGCTCATTACTTCAACGGAGATAATGAAAAATCATTTCTTAGTTGGAACTTTAGGCGGTTCTCGAAAAAATATAGCGAAAAAAATTATCCCTAGAGTCGAGACTAATAGAAATGTATAAACCAATGCTTCCATAGATTCGATTGTGGTTTACAATTATAGCTTCCATACCTGTTTATTGGGGATTATTTCCCTGATAAAGAAAGAGTCAAATGATTATTGCTTTCATATTTTTCGTCTCTCTTTTTGTGATTTGACATTAGGGATCAGAGAAATCTTGATTTAATGTATCAGACTGCTTGTCTTCTTGTAGTTGGATCTCCTAGTTTTTGGAATGTTCCAAATTCTACTTGAGAATCTAAATCTGGATCAATACCAGCAAAAACATCTCTGAACAAGGTTCTAGCCCCATGCCAAATATGTCCGAAGAAGAAGAGCAGCGCAAAGGAAGCATGTCCAAAAGTAAACCAACCCCTTGGACTACTACGAAAAACACCATCCGATTTCAAAGTAGCACGATCTAATTCAAAAATTTCACCCAATTGAGCACGTCTAGCATATTTTTTCACAGTAGCAGGATCACTATAACTGACTCCATTGAGTTCGCCACCATAGAACTCAACAGTTACACCTACTTGTTCGACGCTATATTTCGATTCTGCTCTTCTAAAAGGAACATCGGCTCTAACAATTCCATCTCCGTCTATCAAAACGACTGGAAATGTTTCAAAAAAAGTAGGCATACGACGTACAAATAGCTCACGTCCTTCTTTATCTCTAAATATTGGGTGGCCTAACCATCCAACAGCTATTCCATCCCCATTGTCCATTGAACCTGCCCTGAATAATCCTCCCTTTGCCGGATTATTTCCAATGTAATCATAAAAGGCTAATTTCTCAGGAATTTTCGACCAAGCTTCTGATAAACTTTGATTTTCGGCCAGCCCAGCGCTAATTCTTCGATATATTTCTTGCTGAAAGTATCCCTGATCCCATTGATAACGAGTGGGACCGAATAATTCGATCGGAGTAGTTGCTGAACCATACCACATAGTTCCGGCAACTACAAAAGCTGCAAAAAAGACAGCAGCGATACTGCTGGAAAGTACGGTTTCAATATTACCCATACGTAATCCTTTGTATAGACGTTGGGGCGGGCGGACACTAAGATGGAATAATCCCGCTAATATGCCCAATGTCCCTGCTGCAATATGATGAGAGGCTATCCCCCCTGGAACAAAAGGATCAAAACCTTCTACGCCCCATGCGGGATTTACTGACTGGACTTTTCCAGTTAGTCCATAAGGATCAGACACCCATATTCCAGGACCATACAAGCCTGTTACATGAAATGCGCCAAAACCAAAACAAGCCACCCCGGAAAGAAATAAATGAATTCCAAAAATCTTAGGCAAATCTAATGAAGGTTTTCCGGTACGTTCATCAGAAAAAATTTCTAGATCCCAATATACCCAATGCCAAATAGCTGCCAAAAAGCACAAGCCAGAAAACCCAATATGTGCCCCGGCCACACCTTCATAACTCCAAATACCGGGATCCGTTACCGCCCCCCCTGTAATACTCCAACCGCCCCAAGAATTGGTTATTCCTAAACGAGTCATAAAGGGTATAACGAACATACCCTGTCTCCACATTGGATCAAGAACGGGATCAGAGGGATCAAAAACTGCTAATTCATATAGAGCCATCGAACCGGCCCAACCAGCAACCAGGGCCGTATGCATTATATGGACAGAAATCAACCGACCAGGATCATTCAATACAACGGTATGAACACGATACCAAGGCAAACCCATGGAAATACCCCTTTCTCAAATCAAAATAGACACTATGTAACTTTATTGCATTGGAAAAGACTATGACTATCAATGGACCCCTGTTCTGTTCAGTGGATTATCTCGGAGCAAGGGTTAATATTTGTTCTATTCTATTGGTAATAATGGAACAATTATGTTTGTAGGAACAAAGAGAAACAGATCTATTTTATACCCGATAAGTACCAATATGCAATGGGGGTTGATACCTTTTTCTATGAGCAAATGCCGCCATATTTGTTCATCATTGGAAGGCTCTAGTCGTAAGAATTTTCCTTGAGTCATTCTATCGGCTTTTATGACCTTTTCTAATGTATTCTAGACAGAATATATGATAAAGAATATCAACCCTTATTGTTGATATTATGAAGAGAATAGCCCCATTATTACGTTTCCATATCAAAGTGAAATATAGTATTTAATTCTTTTTTCTTTCAGTTAATGCCTATTGGTGTTCCAAAAGTACCCTTTCGAATTCCGGGAGATGAAGATGCAACTTGGGTTGACATATAGTGCGACTTGTCAGATATATTGGGTCATGTGGGATTTCCCCGTTCTCTTCCCCGATCGAGATATCCTTCCCTTCGCCCAAGAAAGATTGGTTGAATCGTCAAAAATTTGGAGCGCGAAGTCCAACTAGATCCATTTGTAGGGGGATTCAGACTAATAGTATCAATTAGAATAATTTATGGTTGGCTTGGTTGAACCAATAAAATGACATGAAGTATCCAGGCTCCGTTTAAACAAATCCCAATTGGTAATATATCGATAATTATTGCTTGTATGAAAAATTTTTCCTATAGACTAGATGAATTCAATATGTCGAATATCCTATTTTTTTTGGCAAAGGCATGAACTAAATGAAAAAAAAAACGAAATCTTAGAAAAACAAAAATAAGCGGTATTAGACGCATTTGACCTATATGTGCAAAATAAATCGAGCAGATTTTTACCCGGAGTAGAGCATAAACCTAAAAGAATTAAAGAGGCCCCTTCAAGAACAAGAAAATTACATCGCGGTTTGCATCCGATCTCGATGAAACAATAAATCAACGAACAGTTAGTTCCAAAAATTATACCTATACAAATACTATTTCTTTATACATACTATCCTTTTTTTATGATTTTTTTTGAAATTTGCATATTGTTATATATTAAATTTTACTTTATATGATATGTAATTTTATATTCTGTGTATGATTCCCTTGTTCTATTTTGTATCTCGATATGGAGTCTTCTATATTATCTTTTTACTGTGATTTACTATATTAATCTTAATTATCATTATCTTTTTTTCTTTCTTTATTATATACTTTATTCTATATAAAATAGAATTTCTATTTTTTTCTAATTTCTAGTTATCTATTTTTATATATTTCTTTTTTATTTCTAGTAGAAATAAGGAAACGAGGAAAAACTCATATTTATTGAAAAATAGAAGACAACCCCCCTCATTAGAAGTTAGAAAGAACTGGTATAAAAAAAAGAGGGCAGTAATCTACACATTGATTTTTTTCTTTTTCACATTTTTTTTGAACCGTATGCATCAAAAGGTGCATGTACGGTTCCTAAGGGATACAATTTTACCCTAATCAACCGACTTTATCGAGCAAGATTACTTTTTTTAACCCAAGAGATTACGACCGAGACCTCGAATTATCTTGTTGGTCTTATCATATATCTCAGTATAGAGGATCAGACCCAGGATTTGTATTTGTTTATAAATTGTCCTGGCGGATGGGTATTACCCGGAATAGCTATTTTTGATGCTATGCAACTTGTGCTACCAGATGTATATACAATATGCATGGGAGTAGCCGCTTCAATGGGATCTTTTATCCTGGTCGGAGGAGAAATTACCAAACGTTTTGCATTCCCTCACGCTTGGCTTTGGCGCCAATGAGTTTTTTATTTGAGAAAAAAAGACTATGCCTTCACCACAAGAAATATCAAGATATATTATGAGTAGTGTTAAGTAAAAATAGTAAAAATAGCATGGCACTTTGAATTCGATATGCAAAATTTGGTTAGTTTTTTTTTTCAAAAATTAGATTATGTATCGAGAGAGGAGTATGAGATAAAGGGTATTCCCGATTTTTGATTTATCCGGAGTCCGTTTCAGCGTCACAAACTTTTTTATTTTTATACCAAAAGACTCTTAATCCTAACCTAACAATATTTATGAGAGTACGAAAATAAAAAAAATTTCTTATTTCGGATCAAAAAGAAACTTTGGGATTGCTGAATTACAGACGAAATGAACGAAATGAATATATAAAGCAACGGAGCCATCATAGTATTTTGAACTCACGAAAAGAAGGGTGGTAATTGGATGATTTACTGATCTGGATCTGATCGATTCTATTTTTATTCGATGGAAGAGAAAAGTAAATTCCATTGTCGAGCCGTATGCAATGCGCAAAAGATGCACGTACGGTTGTTCAAGTTTATTGTTATTCCCTATCTTTTGTCTTCGCCTCATCAGGCGAGATGGAGGAACATTCTTTTTGTTATATCATCAGGGTAATGATGCATCAACCTGCTAGTTCTTTTCATGAGGGATCAACGGGCGAATGTATGATGGAAGCGGAAGAACTATTGACTTTGCGAGAAACACTCACAAAGGTTTATGCACAAAGAACAGGCCAACCTTTGTGGGTTCTAACCGAAGACCTGGAAAGGGATGTTTTTATGTCAGCAAGAGAAGCCCAAGCTCACGGAATTATTGATCTTATAGCGCATGAAGGAGTAGAAATAGTAAAGAAGGACCAATGGAAAGAGCCGAAGTAGTCAAATTCGCAAATTGATATTTTATCTTTTGACTTTACTGGGTAATATTCTATATAACTAGAAATAATTCATACTCATCAGGTTAGGATTGATCTAAACCAGTCCCTTATGTAAATGATTCAGCATGCCAACTATTAAACAGCTTATTAGAAACACAAGACAGCCAATCAGAAACGTCACGAAATCCCCCGCTCTTCGGGGATGTCCTCAGCGCCGAGGAACATGTACTAGGGTGTATGTGCGACTCGTTCAAATTATGAGCTGGGCTAACAACAGAAAAAAATTTCCAGTATCAATGATCATTACCTGTGAATAGGATAAAATGGAAGAACTCTGGTCACTATCGAAAAAAAAAGATCTACCATATCCATCTATTGCGTTTGAAATTTATGGTTTCCCTTGGTGTAACCCTAATTAGCTCGATTTAAAATGAGAAGCAAGTTCCCATTGGTAGCAAATGCTATACATTAAGCGGGAAAGTACTATTTTTAAAGAAAAAAGATTATGCGCCCATTTTTGCAAAACGGACTAACAGGGTCAGCTATCCAGCTAACCTTCAAAACTAAATACCGTTACTGTATAGGCGGATCTCGTTGTGAAAGACCTATTACTGGATAATTCATGGGTAGAGCCAAAGATTTTGAATTGTACAAGTTACCAATAACGTTGACTAAACGAAGTAAAGGGCTCCGGTGTATAGAGAGGACCTCACCGTTTAAGAAGTAACCATAGAAACGAAGGAACCCACTATTTCTTTATTCATCTAGATTTACTACGCTTTTCTTTTTGTAGTATCAATCCAATTTCTTATTTCATTTGGAGTTGAGGCGAAATGCCTCGAAAAAAAGAAAAAATCGTGGTCGGGAAGGTTATAGTAGCAAAAGCCATTGGAATTCTTTTTATACATTGGAAAAATCCGTTTTGTTATTACCAGTGAGGAAAGAAGAAATAACTCAAAGAGAAAGAAAATCAATTAGTTATTTAGCAAAGTTTCATTTATTCAATGACCAGAGTTAGACGAGGATATATAGCTCGGAGACGGAGAAAAAAAATGCGTTTATTTGTATCAAGCTTTCGAGGGGCTCATTCAAAACCTATTCGTATTATTACTCAACAGAAAATAAGAGCTTTGTTTTCGGCTCATCGAGATAGAGATAAGAAAAAGAGAGATTTTCGTCGGTTGTGGATTACTCGGATAAACGCAGCAATTCGCGAAACAGAAAAGGACATATACTATAGTTATAGTCATTTTATACATGACCTGTACAAGAGGCAGTTGATTCTTAATCGTAAAATACTTGCACAAATAGCTATATTAAATAGGAATTGTCTTTATAGTATTTCCAATGAGATCATAAAAAAAGAAGATTGGAAAGAAGCACCCGAAATTTTTTAAACAAAGTTCCCCGGAGAAGGAACTCCGGGAAGGGAAGATAGAATAGAAATTAGTCCGATAAAATAAAAAAAGTAAACCTATTGTTTTTTTGTTCGAAAACCTCGAAAACCCGTAGTTCTAACAGCCGACTTGGCTCTTTCAAATTGTTTCTCGTTATTAAGAAAGGGTAACAAAGATAGAATACGAGCTTGTTTTATAGCAATAGTAATTAATCGTTGTTGTTTCAGAGTCAATCTATTCACGCGCCTAGATAAAATTTTTCCCTGTTCACTAATAAATCGACTAATTAAACTCATGTTTCTATAATCAATTCGGTCCCCCGATTGGAGCGGGGGCAAGCGCCTACGAAAAGGCCGCTTAGGTTTAAGGAAAGATCGCTTGGATTTATCCATGGTTTGTTTAGTTTATTTATTCCTTATAATATAAAAAATATTCTACCGAAAATCCTATTTCGGTCGGATCTAAAAAAAATGAATTCGAAATAGGATTTGGTTTTTTTCTTCTTTTCTTTAATTTGAATTTGTTTATTTTCTATTTTTATATATGTTATCTTTACTTTATTTATATATTTGATATTTCTATTTTTGTTTATTTATATGCGCTTATCGCTTATATTATTATCCATTTATATTCTATATAGCTTCTAGTCCGGAATCCTTTTTTTCTATTCTATATTTTCTAATATTATTTCTTTTTTTATGAAAAAAAATTCTAAAAAAATTCTAATAGAATTCCATATATTAGAATTCTTATCTATTGCATAGAATAATATGTATGTTTTTTATTACATTTTCTTATCCATTTTTTTATGCATATCATATAATGAAATATATGTATAATATATGTCCTTCTCGGTTCGATCTATTTCTTGATCTCTCCATGAATTGTATGCTTGTAACAATAGGGACAGAATTTTCTCAATTCCAATCGACTGGGCGTGTTACGTCGATTCTTTTGAGTAATATATCGGGAAATACCCCTTGATTCCTTATTAACATTCTTTCGAACACAACTAGTACATTCCAAAATCACGCTTACTCGGACATCTTTACCCTTGGCCATGAACCCCCTTTTTGTGTGTGACTTTTTTATTCAAGCAACTCTTTTATTTTCGACCCAAAGCGGAAAGAAAAAAATTGCTAACTAGAAATACACTTCAAAAAATTTCGTTGCAGTAAATAGAGGAATCGTAAATATATATATATAAAAGAATTTGAATATGAAATAGAATTCAGTATCCGTATAATAAAGAATACGTAATCTAATGATTTTTAACTCTATTTTTTTGTTAGGACTAATATTTATCTTTAGAGTTCGAAATTTTTCCTCTAATTATATTTCTAATCCCAGCACAGTATTTCATTTAAGTCTCGTGTATGAGACTTTTGCCCTAGCCCCACATTTTAATTTCCGTTCTCACTCTTTTTTTTTAATTGAATTTTCAATTCGAGCTTGCGCCCAAGCTTTGCTGTGCTGAGGTTGAATCCTTTTTTCTTTCTCCCTTTTCGAATATAAGGTTAAAGGGAGAAAGGGCGGGGGATTAGTCACAGATAGTGGATCCTATCTCTAATCTTCGTTACCCCCTTACCGTGTCAATAACTAGAATGAAAAAAAGGGGAATGTTAACGCATCCGGGAAAAAACGATTGATTTCTATCAATAGACCTGCTAAAGATCCGAACCATAAAGTACTTAGTACCGGTGCCACGGAGAGATATGTTTTTAGATCTCGCATTGAAAATCCTCCTTCTTTTTTTCTTTATTTATATATTGTAACAGATAAGAATAATACATATATAATAGATGATCAGATGCATATGTATTTAAAAAGAAAAACCACTTATGAAATTCCTAAAGCAAATCAAAATGTACAACAATCCAGTAGATAAGATTTTCTACCTTTATTTTAAGTTAAAAAAGTAATGCATCTTTCCTGCTGCCCTAAAAGCCTTTTTTACTTTACAGCGTATATGTATCCAACGACTTTTATATTATATCATATATGAAAAAAAAAGAAAAAATGGCAAGATCTATTGTGTATCTAAATAGGAGAAATAATGATGTGGAAAAAAAGAAAAGGATTCTTTACAATAACACTGTAAACCTATTTATTAAAATTAAAAGGGATGTAGCGCAGCTTGGTAGCGCGTTTGTTTTGGGTACAAAATGTCACGGGTTCAAATCCTGTCATCCCTACCTATTACTTTTCCTCTGAGAAGTAAAGAGGAATTCATTGAGATCGATGAAATCGATTCAAATTGGACATATATAATCTGTCATTTTTAGAATACTATTCTACTACTATAGAATAGTATGATATAGAAGACTATTAATATATATATCATATTATAGTAGTATATAATACTATATATACATATAACACATATACAATTCGAACTATATATTCGATACTTCTATATCTGTGATACGCATGCAGGATGTAGTATTGGGTTATAAAAGGATTCCTTTTCTTTTTTGTTCTTTACTGTCTGTGATAAGAAAGCGCTCTTAGTTCAGTTCGGTAGAACGTGGGTCTCCAAAACCCGATGTCGTAGGTTCAAATCCTACAGAGCGTGATTCCATTCTTATTAATTCTAATTAGACTTAAATAATGGAAGAAAAATCGAAAATTGACCTCCTGTGGCTTAAATTAAAGAAAGGAGGTCAATCAACAAAAATTGTTAACTAATCAAAGGTCCAACTGATCACCACGCCTATATTGTAAATATGCAGTTACGAATAATCCAGCCAAAGTAATAGGAATCAAACCTAAGACGATTCCAAATAGAAGTACTTCAATCATTTCAATTTTTTTGAAAGGAAAGGGGGGAGGTAATATCTATCCCTAAATTTTAATCCTAATTGTCCATGAATCTCAATAACCGAAATTTGCAAAATTTCGCGAAAAATCGATAAAATTAAAATAAAGAGCTATAAAGAACTTAAAAAATACATGAAATCCTACAGAAAGATTTTTTTATGATTCTGAATTGTTGATTCAATTTATTTCAAATAAGCCGTATCTTGCTCAGACCAATAAATAGAGCTGAGGTTATGGTTAAAGCTGCTAGTAGAAAACCGAAATAACTAGTTAGAGTAGGCATGAAGGAGCTAAATCAAATATGTTTTTTTATACATATATTTATAAAGCACTTACCTAAGTTTACATTTTTTGTGAAAGATAGGGACGAAAATAAGAAAAAATACCAATTGAATTGAAAGAATAAGTTCAATTTATTCCTCAATCATTACATTTAGTACATTATTTAGTACATTATAAATATAGATATAACTAAGAAAAAAAAAAGGAAGAGAGGTAGAAAAAGAAATCGACTCATTGTCTGTTACATCTACAAATTCCGTGATTTCTAATCAACAGATTTTTTGAGCAACTCTTGTAGTAAATTAATAAAAAGAAATAAGAACTGTTTCATGTAACTTTGTTAACAAAAACTCTCATTATCGAAGAAGAAAACAGGAAAAGCATTTCTAATTTGAGCGTTTCCTTTTTTTAATGATAAGCAAAAGGATATCAACACGATCACGCAAAAAAAGAAAATTTGGATTTTTATTTTAGT